ATCTAGATGTTAATATGTCTATGACAAGGGCTATAGCTCAGTTAGGTAGAGCACCTCGTTTACACGCGCGCCAATGCTTTTTCAGAGGAGTCCATCATACAATCAACAGAATTGATCTTATTGAGAAATCGATGTCTTACTCCATGGATTCGAGGGAACAAGAGAACAATAGCCTGACAAATATTTTGTTCGGTCCGATTCAGGTGCCAATTCAGGTACCAAATAGAACCCATCATTGGTTTGATCATTGATAAGGTGAATACCCAGTCCCTTCAATGCTAGGCATAATGAGGATAAGGACCTCAAAATAACCTCTTTTCGTCCTATGAACTTTAAGGTGTATGAAGTATCATATTTGACTCTTGGGGCGGATTGATAGAGACTCCATTTAACTTAGGTTGATCTAGGCCGGAGGCAGACCTACGTCAGGGTAACCCTTCTTTGAAACACTTTGGTATTGCTCCCGGATCAGAATTCAAATAATGAATCCGAGCGCATGGAGCCATCTCGTTATCTTCCTGTCAAGAAAAAATATGGTGGACTAGCCGATCTTTTTATCAGTTAATGAAAGAGCCCAATGCAAAAAAAAAACGCATGTTGGGTCTTTGAAACAGTTCGAATCATTTCGATAATAATAAGTTTGATCTGTTTTACCGAGAAGGTCTACGGTTCGAGTCCGTATAGCCCTATACATTTTTTTATTCATTTCCTAATTAGTGCGTGTGACCGGCCGGTTGATTGTTCCATAGAAATGGAATCATTCCCACAGGATCACGGAGATCCCTCGGGGCTTGAAAACGATAATTTATTCCAATGGATCCAATCGGATCGGTATTTTCAAATCTCGGATAAACAAACCCATTCTTCTTCATTAATCTTCGTCTGTGAATGACATACGGCCTTTTTCCTCTTTTATTTGTCCATGATCCAAGATTTAGTGATACACCTTTGCTTTGGTATACCCAAGTCAATTTATGAAGTCAAAATCATAACATGAGCCTGGCTCAAGAAAAACTCCAACCTGACCCAACCAAATCAAATCCAAATTCAATCTAATAGTAAGTTACATTATCTAGAACCTATTCTTGTTCTTGTATTTGTAGAAAAGCCAGAGTTTCAAAAACGAAGCTCTTTGGTAAGTTTCATTGTACAATAGGCTTTTCTTCGTATAACCGGCTTAGCAAAGCAAGTAGTCATTTTTCTGTACAATACTTAAACTTATAACTTATTTTTTTTTATTCCAATCTACCCAATCCAATTTGTTCATCATTCCAATTCTACCAATGCAGACTTTATCTAAAAAGATTAGGGCCCATTTGAACTTGGATGAGTTAGGAATCCCCCGACGTATCGCCTTTTGGCAGAACAACAATCCCAATTCATTGTTTTAGAGACAATGAATTGGTCCTAAATGTATCAACGCACCCTCTTCTATTTCTATGTTCTATGAGTTGGTTTTGGGATGGGGAGATTTTGTCTATCGAATCGTTCGACAACGCATGATTCCATTCGAAGTATCTTCTGTAAATCATTTACGATTCAGCCGACTCTACCATTAAACTATGCCCCATTTTGTAGGTTTGCTTCAAAAGAAACGTTTTTTGTTGTCACGAAACCTAACTCGTTAGTTGGTCCTGCTAGGTGTTATTATTACATTAAATAAATAAGTATTTCGAGTCATTCCAAATCACGATCTTTAGTCCTAGAAATGGGTCTGAAATGATTCTTTCAAGACTTCTAACTCGGGGGTAAAGCCGGGGCCGGGGTAGTACAGGTCCAAAGTTTCCTAATTTGGGTATAGGAACCCATGAGTTTTTATATGTAAGGGTTCCTCACAATTCAATGGATTGAATCAAATCAATTAAGTATAAATCTGGGACAGGGAGAGAGAATCGAATCGGTCGATGCATTCCGTTTTCGTATCCGTATCAAATCAATAGAAACAATAATCCTCTATCCGGATCTTAATGAAAAGAATACACCAACACAGCCACGTAGAATATACCATAAATCCCGAGATGGAAATTCCTAGAAATTCTATTACATCTGACTACTGACTATATTCTAAATCACTAAGAAAAAAAAAAAAAGAGAGAGAGAGAAAAAATGGGCCAGACCTCCTCTTTGGCTCTATTATATTAATAGAATATTGAAATTCTTTATGTTTAATATTTCATTTAATCTTATTTGAATAATATTGTTTGAATATTATTTCAATTTCAATTCATATTATTTAAAATATTCTTTCAAAAAAATTCCTTAATTCCTTTTTTTGTTTGATAGAAAACCCGAGGCAAGGTAGGAGAGAGTTTGATTTGTATAATAGCATTATATGTCTACACCATATCTAAATAGAATCGAAGTAAGTGTAAGTGGGATTCCGTTGGATGAATCTTGAGACGATACATGACCCACAACAAGTAAACAAACGAAACTATGTGGTTTGATCAAAATTGTTGTTTCGACTAATGCAGTTATGGATGAATTGAGAATTCCAATT